GGTTTTTCTCAAGCCTGTTCGTATGATACCTAATAATATGGTATTAAAAAAAAAAAGTAATTCTAGGACACCCGTGTGAATTCAGACCTCTCCGATTCAACTCGGACCGTAGCATAGTTCTTGACCTAAAATTCTACGCAAATCAAGATCGAGAAAAGGAAGTTTTGCAATCATTGACTCAAACTCATTGTCGAATCCCATTCAGCAGAATATGGAGGTACTTATGGCGGAACGGGCCAATCTGGTATTTCACAATAAAGTGATAGATGGAACTGCTATTAAACGACTTATTAGCCGATTAATAGATCACTTCGGGATGGCATATACATCACACATCCTAGATCAAGTAAAGACTCTAGGTTTCCAGCAAGCCACCGCTACATCCATTTCATTAGGAATTGATGATCTTTTAACGATACCTTCCAAGGGCTGGCTTGTCCAAGATGCTGAACAACAAAGTTTGATTTTGGAAAAACACCATCATTATGGGAATGTACATGCGGTAGAAAAATTACGCCAATCTATTGAGATTTGGTATGCTACAAGTGAATATTTGCGACAAGAAATGAATCCTAATTTTAGGATGACGGACCCTTTTAACCCAGTCCATATGATGTCTTTTTCGGGGGCTAGGGGAAATGCATCTCAAGTACATCAATTAGTAGGTATGAGAGGATTAATGTCGGATCCCCAAGGACAAATGATTGATTTACCTATTCAAAGCAATTTACGCGAAGGACTATCTTTAACAGAATATATTATTTCTTGCTATGGAGCCCGTAAAGGAGTTGTAGATACTGCTGTACGCACATCAGATGCTGGATATCTTACGCGTCGACTTGTTGAAGTAGTTCAACATATTGTTGTACGTAGAACAGATTGTGGCACTATCCGAGGTATTTCTGTGAGTCCTCGAAATAAAAATCGGATGATGTCAGAAAGAATTTTTATTCAAACATTAATTGGTCGTGTCTTAGCAGACGATATATACATAGGTTCCCGATGTGTCGCCTTTCGAAATCAAGATCTTGGGATTGAACTTGTCAACCGATTAATAACCTTTGGAACACAATCAATATCTATTCGAACTCCCTTTACTTGTCGGAGTACGTCTTGGATATGTCGATTATGTTATGGTCGGAGCCCCACTCATGGTGACCTAGTTGAATTGGGGGAAGCTGTAGGTATTATTGCGGGTCAATCTATTGGCGAACCGGGGACTCAACTAACATTAAGAACCTTTCATACTGGCGGAGTATTTACAGGAGGTACTGCCGAACATGTACGAGCCCCTTATAATGGAAAAATAAAATTCAATGAGGATTTGGTTCATCCTACACGTACACGTCACGGGCATCCTGCCTTTCTATGTTATATAGACTTGTCTGTAATTATTGAGAGCGAAGATATTATACATAGTGTGACTATTCCACCAAAAAGTTTTCTTTTAGTTCAAAATGATCAATATGTGGAATCAGAACAGGTGATTGCTGAGATTCGCGAGGGAACATATACTTTTCATTTTAAAGAGAGGGTTAGAAAATATATTTATTCTGACTCAGAGGGCGAAATGCACTGGAGTACTGATGTGTCCCATGCACCCGAATTTACATATAGTAATGTCCATCTCTTACCAAAAACAAGTCATTTATGGATATTATCAGGAGGTTCATGCGGATCTAGTCTAATTCTTTTTTCGATCCACAAAGATCAAGATCAAATGAACATACCCTTTCTTTCCATCGAAGGAAAATCTATTTATAGCCTCTCAGGGAATAACGATCAAGCGAGCCAAAAATTTTTTAGTTCGGATTTTTATGATAAAAAAAAATCCGAGATTCCCGATTATTCAGAATTGAATGGAATCGCAGGTACTAGTCATTATAATTTCATATATTCTGATATTTTTAATGAGAACTCGGATTTATTAGCAAAAAGGCGAAGAAATAGATTTATCATTCCATTCCAATCGATTCAAGAGCAAGAGAAAGAATTCATACCGCATTCAGGTATCTCAATAGAAATACCCATAAATGGTATTTTCCGTAGAAATAGTATTTTTGCTTTTTTTGATGATCCTAGATACAGAAGAAAGAGTTCCGGAATTATTAAATATGGGACTCTAAAGGCGGACTCAATCATCCAAAAAGAGGATATGATTGAGTATCGAGGAGTCCAAAAATTTAAGACAAAATACGAAATGAAAGTAGATCGCTTTTTTTTCATTCCCGAAGAAGTGCATATTTTACCCGAATCCTCTACCATAATGGTACAGAACTATAGTATCATTGGAGTCGATACACGACTCACTTTAAATATAAGAAGCCAAGTCGGCGGGTTGATCCGAGTGGAGAGAAAAAAAAAAAGGATTGAACTAAAAATATTTTCGGGGGATATCCATTTTCCGGACAAGACAGATAAGATATCCCGACACAGTGGCATCTTGATACCACCAGGAAGGGGAAAAACAAACTCTAAGGAATCAAAAAAATTTAAAAATTGTATTTATGTCCAACGGATCACACCAACCAAGAAAAAGTTTTTTGTTTTGGTGCGGCCCGTAGCCACCTATGAGATAGCGGACAGTATAAATTTGGCAACACTCTTTCCACAAGATCTCTTTCGGGAAAAGGATAATATTCAACTTCGAGTTTTCAACTATATCCTTTATGGAAATGGAAAACCAACTCGAGGAATTTCTGACACAAGTATTCAATTGGTTCGAACTTGTTTAGTCTTGAATTGGGACCAAGACAACAAAAATTCTTCCCTCGAGGAGGTCCGAGCTTTCTTTGTTGAAGTAAGTACAAAGGGTTTGATTCGAGATTTCATAAGAATTGGCTTAGTGAAATCCCATATTTCGTATATAAGAAAAAGGAATAATCCGACAGATTCGGGATTGATCTCTGCAGATCACATGAATCCGTTTTATTCGACTTCTCCCAAGGCTGGCATTCTTCAACAATCGCTTAGACAAAATAACGGAACTATTCGTATGTTCTTAAATAGAAATAAGGAATCCCAATCTTTGTTAATTTTATCATCATCTAATTGTTTTAGAAGTGGTCCATTCAATCATGTAAAATATCACAATGTTATAAACCAATCAATTAAAAAAAATACTCTAATTACAATTAAAAATTCGTCGGGCCCCTTAGGAACAGCCATTCAAATTTCGAATTTTTATTCATTTTTGCCTTTACTAACTTATAATCAGATCTCGGTAATTAAATATTTGCAACTTGATAACTTAAAATATATTTTTCAAGTAATTAACTCTTATTTAATCGATGAAAATGGAATATTTTTTAATCTAGATCCATACAGTAACGTTGTTTTGAATCCATTAAAATTGAATTGGTATTTTCTTCATCAAAATTATCATCATAATTATTGTGAGGAAACGTCCACAATAATTAGTCTTGGACAATTTTTTTGTGAAAATGTATGTATAGCCAAAAAAGAACCACACCTAAAATCGGGTCAAGTTTTAATTGTTCAAAGGGATTCTGTAGTAATAAGATCCGCTAAGCCCTACTTGGCTACTCCGGGAGCAAAAGTTCATGGGCATTACAGAGAAATTCTTTACGAAGGGGATACATTAGTTACATTTATATATGAAAAATCGAGATCCGGTGATATAACACAAGGTCTTCCAAAGGTAGAACAAGTGTTAGAAGTCCGCTCGATTGATTCAATATCGCTAAACTTAGAAAAGCGGATTAAGGGTTGGAACAAGTGTATAACAAGAATTCTTGGAATTCCTTGGGGATTCTTGATTGGTGCTGAGCTAACTATAGTGCAAAGTCGTATTTCTTTGGTTAATAAGATTCAAAAGGTTTATAGATCCCAGGGGGTGCATATTCATAATAGGCATATCGAAATTATTGTACGTCAAATAACATCAAAAGTTTTGGTTTCAGAAGAGGGAATGTCTAATGTTTTTTTACCTGGAGAACTGATTGGATTGTTACGAGCAGAACGTACGGGGCGTGCTTTAGAAGAAGCAATCTGTTATCGAGCCGTTTTATTAGGAATAACTCGAGCATCTTTGAATACTCAAAGTTTTATATCCGAAGCAAGTTTTCAAGAAACAGCTCGAGTTTTAGCAAAAGCTGCTCTTCGGGGTCGTATCGATTGGTTGAAAGGTCTGAAAGAAAATGTTGTTATAGGGGGGGTGATCCCCGCCGGGACCGGATTCAACAAAGGATTGTTACATTGTTCACGGCAACATACCAACATTCTTTTGGAAAAAAAAACAAAGAATTTATCTTTATTCGAGGGAGATATGAGAGATATTTTATTCTACCACAAGGAATTTTGTGACTCTTCTCTTTCAAAATCTGACTTTTCTAAGATTTAATAATTCCTAATAGCGGGTTCCTATTTTGAATTTCATTTTTTGTTGTTTGCTGTAGTCATTTGCTTTGGTAATTTGTTAACACTAATAAAGATAATAATGACTACAAAATAATGTCTTGGCTCATGCATAAATGGCCATCCCCGGTACAAGAGAAGGTTCCATCGGAACAAATTTTTATTTTAGTTTGGGGTACCCCCCCCCCTTTTTTAAGTGTGAAAAGAAATGACAAAAAGATATTGGAACATCGATTTGGAAGAGATGATGAGAGCAGGAGTTCATTTTGGACACGGTACTAGGAAATGGAATCCTAGAATGTCACCTTATATTTCTGCAAAGCGTAAAGGTATTCATATTATAAATCTGACTAGAACCGCTCGTTTTTTATCAGAAGCTTGTGATTTAGTTTTTGATGCAGCAAGTAGGGGAAAACAATTCTTAATTGTCGGGACAAAAAATAAAGCAGCTGATTTAGTGTCGCGGGCTGCAATAAGGGCTCGGTGTCATTATGTTAATAAAAAATGGCTCGGCGGCATGTTAACAAATTGGTCCACTACAGAAAAAAGACTTCATAAGTTTAGGGACTTGAGAACTGAACAAAAGACAGAGGGATTCAATCGTCTTCCGAAAAGGGATGCAGCTGTGTTGAAGAGACAATTATCTCGCTTGGAAACATATCTAGGCGGGATTAAATATATGACGGGCTTGCCTGATATTGTAATCATCATCGATCAGCAAGAAGAATATACGGCTCTTAGAGAATGTATCACTTTGGGAATTCCAACCATTTCTTTAATCGATACAAATTGTAATCCCGATCTCGCGGATATTTCTATTCCAGCAAATGATGACGCTATAGCTTCAATTCGATTCATTCTTAACAAATTAGTATTCGCAATTTGTGAGGGTCGTTCTAGCTATATACAAAATTCTTGATTAATAATAAGATAAATAAATCAAAAATTTTTTTGAGGGAGGGGCTCCCTGTATTTCGATTTATAAAATCGGTTACTACTTCCTGAATCATACAAAAGAAAAAGAGATAAAAAACTGGGGATATTGTGTGATTAGTTTAGTTGGTATCCAAAACTAAAATATAAATTTAAAGTAAATCAAGTAAAAAAGGGGGATCTTGAATCAAAATAATTTAAAGTTCTTTTTTCTGTCAGAGGGCAATATGAATGTTTTATCATGTTCCATCAACACACTAATAAAAGAAGGGTTATATGAGATATCTGGTGTCGAAGTAGGCCAACATTTCTATTGGCAAATAGGGGGTTTCCAAGTCCATGCCCAAGTCCTTATTACTTCTTGGGTTGTAATTGCTATCTTATTAGGTTCCGCAGTTATAGCGGTTCGCAATCCCCAAACCATTCCAACTGACGGCCAAAATTTCTTTGAATTTGTCCTTGAATTCATTCGAGACGTGAGTCAAACCCAGATTGGAGAAGAATATGGTCCATGGGTTCCCTTTATTGGAACCCTGTTTTTATTTATTTTTGTTTCTAACTGGTCAGGAGCCCTTTTACCGTGGAAAATTATCCAGTTACCTCAAGGGGAGTTAGCAGCACCAACGAATGATATAAATACGACGGTTGCTTTAGCTTTACTCACATCAGTAGCCTATTTTTATGCGGGTCTTAGCAAAAAAGGATTAGGGTATTTCAGTAAATACATTCAACCAACTCCAATTCTTTTACCCATTAACATCTTAGAAGATTTTACAAAACCCCTATCACTTAGTTTTCGACTTTTCGGAAATATATTAGCCGATGAATTAGTAGTTGTTGTTCTTGTTTCTTTAGTACCTTTAGTGGTTCCTATACCTGTCATGTTCCTTGGATTATTTACAAGCGGGATTCAAGCTCTCATTTTTGCCACTTTAGCTGCGGCTTATATAGGTGAATCTATGGAGGGTCATCATTAACTTTTTTTTATTCATTCTTAGCCCAATTGTAGAATAGTTGGTTTACGTTATGTAAGAAACACTTGTATATGTGATATTTGATATTGACTAGGTATATATGAGTTAAAGATCTATATAATCTGTCCCACTACGTTTGTGAATTTCGATTTAGATAGGGATTCCATTAGAAGTTCTTCCTTTTTATCTGTGAATTGGCTGAAAAAGTGATAAAAAAGGACGAAGAATTCAAATAATGGTTCACAAAAAAAACTGGCATAAAAAGTCGTATATATATTATGAATTTTTAAAAATCCCGTGGATAGGAACTAATATCAAAGTAATTCTTTGATTCAATAATATTATTATATTAGTTCAATTTAAGTTAGTTCAATTTAAGTTTTTGATTTTTTTGGCTGGATGAATCTTAGCGATGACTTAATTATAATTAAGTCCTAACTCGTCGGATGATTGTATCATTAACTATTTCTTTATTTTGGTGTGAGGAACTTATCATGAATCCACTGATTTCTGCTGCTTCGGTTATTGCTGCTGGGTTGGCTGTTGGGCTTGCTTCTATTGGACCTGGAGTTGGTCAAGGTACAGCTGCGGGTCAAGCTGTCGAAGGTATCGCGAGACAACCTGAGGCAGAAGGAAAAATACGAGGTACTTTATTGCTTAGTTTGGCTTTTATGGAAGCTTTAACAATTTACGGCCTGGTTGTAGCATTAGCGCTTTTATTTGCGAATCCTTTTGTTTAATCCTATAAATAAGAAAATTCTGGTTTTTTTTCGTAGTTTTTTTTAATTCTATCAAGATTTAACTCCTACAATTATTCATTGAGACAACAATCCTTGGGAAGGACTAATTTGAGGATGGGGAATTAGTACATCGATTCGCTTTCTTCCTTCCCCTTATTCTTTTTAGTTTAATGGAAACTTTTTTTTAAGGAATGTTGCGAAAAACGGAGTTTTTTTGAAATTGACATAAAACTTGGTCTCAAATTCTAGCTTAATTCTAAATAAGTCTCATTATTATTATTGAAAATTAAAAATTTTGGAAAATACATTTGTAAATAGAATAGGTTTTTTATTCTGTTTACAAATATCCAAATAGGTAAATTAAATTATTAAATTAAATTTTCTTTTTATTGAAAAAAAAAAGAATAAAAAAAAGGACAGAGTTCTTTTTTTATATTTTAGCTAGACGAGGAGATTTTATGAAAAATTTAACCGAT